CGTAAGCTCCAAGGCTTCACACCAAGTCTTCACTGACATAATATGCATGCTTAAGTAGGGTCAGGCGGAACCTTTGTTGCCTGATGGGAACTTCCCCCATATTGCTATCAATGTCTTCATGTCGCACGACCTCTTAACATTACACCACTGAATCCCCAATCCTTTGCTTGCTGTGCAGTGACAGTACCAATATCCACTAATCGTTGTTTCCAGATACGGTTGCCGGTTGACATCTCTTCTAATTCGTCGATACGAGAAGCAAATTGTTGTGTGGAGGAATCAATATCTCGACATAAGCCAAGAGGCAGATCTTGTGCCACTCCACCTGGTCGTATGAAACTGGCATGCATCCTGGCTCCCGAGACTCTTTCATAGAATTCCAACAATTTCTCCCGCTCCTCAAAAGCCCACAGGAACGGAGTTGATGCTCCCACATCCATAGCATGAGTAGTTAAAGCAAGTGAATGATTTGAAATTCGAGTTATTTCACGGAATAACACTCGTATATATTGAGCTCGTAATGGTACCTCGCAATTCAAAAGTTTCTCTACGGCTGAAGAATGAGCGTGTTCTTGGGCCATCGTAGAAACATAGATAGGGTCGACGACGGAACGAACAACGAAACTTTACGACAGCTTTTTCGTACACGTTCACTTGCATCACATACACAAGTGCTCTCTGAACCGTGCAATAAGGTCACCCATAACACGGCTCTCCCACTTGAGTTACCTTAGCCCCAGGCCATGCTATTTAATGATATTGGAAAAATGGCATCGTAAGGTAAGAACTAGTATTGAAAGCGGGTCGCCTTTCGAAGCGTTCGCCGGTAACCAAAGCGTATCGTTCCCGCAACCACTTTGGTACCTTGCTTATAGCTTTTGTAGGTTATGCAATAGAAGGGCTCTTGAGAGCGCCTGCTTTCAGAAATGAATGGATCAGAAGGGGGCTGGGTTCTATTTCCTGGCCGGGCGGGAGGTGAAGGCCATAAGAGAAGATAGCCCTCCCGGTAAGGAAGAGAGGAAAAAGGTGCTGTCATCTATCTCGACCAGTTTCCCGAGGCGTTGGAAATCCAGACCGGCTCAGAGAATCACTGGCGCTAGCGCGACCTTCGTTTCGCCAACAAAGAAGTCATCCTTGACGATTTCCCATTCCTTACCTGCCGAGCCGCCTCTCTTCGCCATTCGAAGTACTACCTCTGCCTTCCCTTTATATAACATACCCAGGCGCCGTCCTTTCCTATCAGTAAGAAAAAATCAATACCAATCAAATAAAAGCCCTATCCTTGTAAAGCTTCGTCTGTTATTTTTCCGGCCCAGGGGAGTTTACTCGACCCATTCCCCAGTCTCCCGCACTGCTCAAGTCAGTGTGCGAGCGACTCCGTATGAGGACCTCCTTCCCTTCTGCCCACTCTCCGTTCACACGGTTCTCAAAGCAGAGGAGGAAGGGTGGGCAGAAGGTACCACGAGCCCTCTGTCCCACACATCTATCCAGAAGCAAGTGTAGTTCACCGGTTCCACCGAATGCTCCTATCTCTCGGCAAAGATCGTGTGAGTGTGCAGTTATGCTTCGGATGCTTCGCCATAGAATAGATCGACCCAGTTCCCCTTCTTTTCCGGTGCACTCGCTTTATATCTCCGACACACAAGGAAGGACGCGGTGGGAAGGAAGCAGCCCTAGCCTCTGTCCGGCCGATCATTCCGCTGGCATCTTGCATTCACGCCTCCGTTTGACTGCCGCTCGGGGATGTAGTTGTAGATACGTTAGTCTTAGTGGGTCGTTGGCTCCACCTGTTATCTCCTTCTACGACATGCTGTTGTCGTCGCCATATTCCATATGTCACTTAGTCATCTCTGCCTCGCTGCAGGTCAGCACCTCCGAAAGAAACGGAGGACTTCATTCAGTGACTCCGCGATCGCCCTCTAAACGATCAGAATAAGGTAAAGCTTGAAGATAAGTTTTGTACTCTATTAATTTCTCAGTCCCTCTAGTCGGGTGGGCGCCGGCCGGTCTTTCGACCAGATCCCCCTAAAAACCGTACGTGCGGGTCTCCCCGCATGCGGCTCACGCCATTCGAGGTGGCCCAGCCCAGCATTCATTCGAAAATCCGGTAGTGAAATTGAGACTGCTCGACCTCGGAAGCTAATTCGCGTGTAGGCAGCGCTGTCTGTCGTACCGTTGACTCTATCTATTCATTGAATAGGCTTGCTTTCAACCATTTTTTATATAGGCTCGCTCCCTCTTTTTCCAAGAATTCATGCATTTCCCTTTACTCCATAGGGCCTTCTTTCTCGTTGAGGGGTAAAAGCCTTCCATTTCCGTCAAATGACCCGGCCTCCCCTGGCTATTCCACCGTCCGGGCTCCCTTTCCTCCCTATGCTATGCTCTCCCGGCGCAGGCCTACCACGCTTCGCGCCTGCGGCCTTTTCGCCAGACGGTCTTTGCCAGTAGTGCCATCCTCCCCGCTAGCTGTATGGGCGGATTGTCCCTCGCTGCTGCGTTTTGTTAGGATATGGATTACAGGAACAAATGTAGTTGAATGGGACAGCAGGCGGGTTACACGTTCCACTGTGCCGAGATGTGAGGTGCAGGTGGTGATGATCACCCCGGGGTATGCGCTAGCGCCCTTGACAGGCACTCCAGGACCCGCCAACGCTCATGAAAACCCGGGTCGGTCGGTCCTCCATTCATCCGACCGGAGGTGTGGATAACGAGGCCACCTTCACAACCTTCTCCCTTCTGTCCCTATGTTGTAGTAAGGTAGGGCGGTTCCCTTGAGTTGCTCAACCGCCACTTAGCCCGGTGCTCATGACGCGCTATGGAACCTTCACCGTGCCGGGGGACCAAGCAGGGCATAGCTAGCGGCATAGGAGCCGACTCGGCGTCAGCGGCTTCGTGCCGCACTGGAGTAATCCAATATGTGGTTCCGCACGTTCCACCACTTCTCCGTTCATTTCCAATACTGATCGTGAAACACCATGAGCAGCAGGATGTTGAGGTCCGAAATTCGAAGTGAAATTTTTGATTTGCCTGTTCCTAGTCGTCATGGGAAAGAAAGGCAGAAATAAGAAAGAGATTATTCCCTGAGAGCTTGTCCAGTACTACCAGTACCTGAAATGCATCCCCTTCGACGAGCCCTTTCCTTTGTGGAGTGTGCAAGGTCCTTCCCCTTTTCTGGGTCCTCAAAGCACTAGAGTATAGTTAATCCCATGGTCGCCATTCTTGGACATGATATAAGATCTCCCGCCAAGTGTAACTGTTCCAGTTCTCTAGGCTCCCCTTTGTCCTTTTAAGGAAGGGGAGTTGTTTTTTTTCTTCGCTTTCTTCGGCCTTCAAGGCAACATAGTTTGCGGCGTTTTCCACCGCATCGCATTTGCCCGGGCTGAATCCCCTCTCCTGAGCGATTTCCTTCGCTCGTTGGCGGATCTCTTTGATGGCTCTGTCACGTTTTTCATTGTGCCTTTCGACGGCTTTATATTCTTTTGAGGCCCGAAGCTCCCGTTCCCTTCGACTTTCTTCCTCCTCCGAGGATGGTTCAGGGGGCGCGGGTTCCGGATCTGTTTGAGGGGGCAAATTGAGATCTAAATCTAACCCCTTCGATGAGCTAGTACCACCACTCCCATTTCCTCCGACGGAAAGAGGAACTCCATCCATGGTTGAAAGGAGAAAATCCATCAAGTCCACAAATGGAAAGCATAGGGGGCACCAAGTCAAGGCCCAGGCCCCAAGGCCTTGACTTATCAACAATAACGTGAAAGATTTCAAAAAGCCAAGACAGAGAGCTGCATTTCTTTTTTTCATGAGTTGGCTTTGACAGTATCTATAGAATGAGCACTGTGAACTATCTGCTTCAAAAAGATAGTTAGACTGAATGAGGCTTGGCGATTACTAACTGAGATTAAATAGGGTGGTTAACATGGAATGAATGTTCACATCATAAATAATCATATTCTCGAATAGATTGTATATCCGCATAAGATCAAGAGGTTCTAGAATGGTTTGATCTCTTACTTGCGTATCAATTAATTTATTCACGAGGTCAGAATGCGTCATTCTCTCGGGCAGGGCCAAGTTTTCTTTGGCCATCATTTGTTTTTTGCACTTTTGAAGAGAACTATGCAGTACGTCTTTGGCGGATTCAAATAAGATATGCTTTCTAGGTTGATCTGGGGAACCAGTGTCTTCGAATTTGAGATAGAGCTCTTGCTCCCCCACTGCAATTTCACAAAAATCTTTTACAGTCTCGAGTAGAATCAATTCTTTTTTCATGCAAGATTTCTTTTTTTTTCCAATTCCCGGAAAGACAGAAAGAGAGTCCTTCCTGTAGGACTCGTGAAGAATTAGATAGAGCTTTGGTTGGTTGTTGACCAACGGAAAGCATGGGAGAAAGATGCATAAAGAAAGAAGTGCAACTGCAGGCACTCGACAACAACAAGAGAAAGGCCAGTCACGGAAGACTCACCCAATCTTCATGAAGAAAAGGGGATAAGAAAGGACACCTGTGAACTCAGGGATAGCCTTGTGCTCTACCTTTCATTCGAACTAGGCTACGATCTTTCTTTTCTTATGATATTTCTAGTTAGCCCAAAGACGCGCATCCACCAGATAAGCATATAATTCGTTGTGATCCTCAAGTTCAAGTCGCCAGTGACTAATAGTATCGAACAGACAGAAGACTTGCTTATGGCCCTTCTCCGCGGGTGATGAACCGGATTATTCCGATTAAACAGATGGCACTTCTTCCTACCTCTGCTTGGAAACCTTAGCTTGACTTCATTCTTTCAAATAAGAATCATCATTCATTCGAGTTCAGGTTTTCAGCTTTAGTTATCACTTCTAGCATCTTAGCTTGAAGATCTAAGTTTCTTTTTAGGAACCTATTTTTCGGGTTGCTTTTCCTTTATAGTAAAGCCTTCCCTTCTACTTATCAATATGAGATTCTCGTCACATTGGAATTGAATTTGCGCATCTGGCTGAAGACTTAAACGATTTCGATCCATCACTCTTAAAATCCTTCGAATCTCTGACAGAACATATTAAGAAAAGTCTTTCAAAGAACTTCTTTCTAATAATCCGTCCATATATATAATGGTATGGGGACAGCGGAGACTACTAGGGTACTTCCTGGTAAAGGCAAGCTCTCTTCGCTATTTTCTTAGGTGCCGGTCCTTTCATTACATTACATTCGTTCTTTTTTCTCTGACAGATGGTCACTTTCCTACTTGAGGGTCACTTGCAACATGGCTTGCCTGAAACTACTAATGGATCCCTCATCCAATTACTACTGATCCGCTTGACCAATGGGCAGGGATAGAAATGACAGACCAGACAGAGATGGGAGTGACAAGATGGATTAGCCCATTTCTTATAAGATAAGGGGGAGACCGATTGCGCTAACTAAGGCTGCTACTATTGCTCAGGCTCCAAAGGGACATTTGAGGGTAATACCCTTGTGAGCAATACCGTAGAGGTAATCCCAATATTCACACTACTCCCAAATAATCTCCTTAAAGAGAACTGCTCGTTTAGGCACCCAAATAAAGAATTGAGAACGGGGGTTTTCCAGGACATAGATTGGCCTCCAGAACGATGAATCAGAGTAAATGGCTTAGGGAGCCCTCTAATTAATGCGAGACGTCTTCATCAATCGCGCTCGAAAGCGGGGCGAAATCCGATGCAGGAGCGGAGAGGGAAGGACAAGTCAAGAATTGTGTTGATAGAAGCAAGCCGCCAGGGTCTGTGAATGTGGAAGATGTGCGCCTCCTTTTTGTTTAAAATGCTTTTTTTTTTAGGTGACTCACCTATCTCTTGGCGCAGTAAGAAACAAAGCGTAGTGTCCCGATCAAGTACATAAGCAGAATACCGAGCCATTGCTTAAACTACTTCTTCACTTCTTTGGCTAAGGTGCTTACTCACAGATCTAGGAATTACCCATTATGGTGCTACTCCGCTCTTTTGTGAGAATCGCAGTGCTATTCAGATAGCCCACAATTCTGTGTTTCATGAGGGCACCAAACACATTGAGACTGACTGTCATTTTATTCGTCAGCATATCCATAGTGGTACTATCAATCTTCTTTCCATCTCCTCTGCGGATCAACTAGCTGATATTTTCATTAAAGCACATCCACCTGGGCGTTTCAGTGACTTAGCTTCCAAACTCAAGTTGGTCTCAAAATTACCATCTTAAGTTTGAGGTGGGATGTTAATGTATATTGTATATAGTGTTAGTTTCTAGTAGTAGTGTTTGTAGTAGTCCCACATTGGTTCTCAGTCTTTGGCCTCCTGTTTCTTGTATACTAGAAATAGAGTGAGTAACTCTTGTCTCATTTTCTCTATCAATGAAATCATAGATCATTCCATGAATTATCAAAAAGAATCCCTCTCTCTTAATGACTCTTCTTAGGGAGTAGAATCTGTTGCCTAGGAGCTCAGAGAAAGGTAGCGAAGTAATATTTTCTTTTGAAAGCAAAGAGGAGTGGAGTGGCGGTCGCGCAAACAAGCGAAGTATAATAAGCCAAAACGATTATGCAACTTGGCCCCTTCAACTACTTAGGCGCAGGATAGAAGATGATGGAGCAGCATACCGGAGGAAAAGAGACGTCCTAATTCGAATCAAAAATACAAAATAAAAATAATGAATTAGGCATCATGTTCACTAGGTTATTCTTATATGGACAACGTTTGGAGAACGGATGACTAGAACAGATCGGTAAAGGCCTGACTCTATTCCTTCCTAAGGTCAGGAATAGCGGCCTTAAAGCTTCTCCTACTATCGGCTACCTAACTGTCGGGAAATCGGTGTCGTGGTGGTGCTACGGGCGATTTATCGTATAGAAGAATAGATCCGCGGGCCTATTGATTGACCATAGATGCGAACCGATCGACCGCTATCTAAGAGAAGAGTTGTAGTTCTTCTATCGAAAAAGGGCAAGGGGAGAAGATGTAGCGGCTTGCCTAGATCTCGTATTTCCCACGTAGTCCGTCGGTCAAACCAACGATTCTCTTCTCAAAGGTTTAGAGAGAGTCTTTTTCTTTTTCCGGTATGTAGCTCCGCGAGCAAAGAGCGCATCATCGGGGCAGGGCGAAAACTAAGATAGGATCATCATCATGGCCCTTTTCTTCTTTCTTTTTTTGTGTCCGGTCCCTTGTGTGTGTGTTTTTTAAGGCAACTCCGGGGGCTGCTGCTCTGGGGCATCCAATTCCTCTTCTTTCTTTTGCTGCTGATCTCACATCGAGAGCAGCTCCTTCTTGTTCAGGGTCATCAGATGAGAGATCTTCTTCCGACTCCGAGAAATCGGTCAAGCGGGAGACTACCCTCGACTCACCTTTATATCTAAAAAAACCCCTCCCCAGAGGAGAGCAGAAGCTCCAGGATGAGTATGTCCTGGATTCCCGGATTCATTCTCGTCCTGATCCACTATGGAATCTTCGAAATCTACAAAAACATTCTTGGAGAGGGCTCGTAATGATCTTCTCAAAGATCACAAGGTGCTGAAGTGG